ATGTGCAATATTGCAATAGTGTAATATACAGATCAAACAAAACCCGTATAATAGACATGTCTGTACATATTGAGTGTAAAAAACACTTCTAGAGCTTTTCCTGTTTCCGGGGGGTTTACAGGAGTCTTAGAGATCTTAGGAGTTTAGGGGGGTAGGGGGGGTTTAACGCGCAGAAACCGGGGGTGATAATAGGAAAATTAGGGGAAAATTTGAATATCTGACTAAACTTTATGCTCTTGATATCAGTTATGCAATTCTTCTATNNNTATMTTATTATCATTCATACTATTTACTTTCAAGCAAGGAAAATGTTCAACCTTGTCTGTCATTTCTGTATGCACTCTGAGATGTCAAATGAAAGGAGAAAAAAAAAAGGAACCCCCCACACGCTGGAAAGAACGCCCGGCATGGTGGGTAACGAGGAGTATGTATTACCACCATTAACTTATGCAAGCGTCGATGAAAGTATGGGGGATTATAACAATTATTGGACCTGAAATAGGAACCAGATGCCAGGAATAATTCACTGAGAGAAACCCCCACAAATACTTGTCCCTCACCTTCAAGAACCGTTAACATTGAGGAATCAACTGATGGTGGGCTCTTACTACATTAAATATTGTAAACGAATAGGATGGTGGGTACTTGGTATATCTTGACTATGTGAGAGGTGTGATCGGTCTTAAACTATCGTTCAGTGGATAATTAAAATTAATTGGAATATACCAGTTATGGTTTATGTACCCCTTAGTTATATGTACTTAACAAATATGTGGTAAATATATCTATGTCTTGGTAAATGTTATGTCTTTATATATAGGATATGTTTGATATAGAATAATGGTGTTAATACATATATGCACAACGTTTACATCGAGGGCAGAGCTCGGCAAGGAATAGTCTAAATTAGGATCCTAGCTTTGGGAGCTAGGGGTAGGGGTTAAAATCCCCTTTCTTTGAAGCAGTAGGAAGGACTTTAACCTTCGACGTCCGGTTTACAAGACCGGCGCTCTGGCGCTGAGCTACTAATGCAGCGTCATTCAAGGATTTTGTTTTCTAGTCAGCCGGTGAGGGGGGCGAGGACGAGAAAAAGGAAAAAGTAGAGGAAAGAGGCGATTTGTCCGATAATAACGAAGGGGTGTTCGACGGGCATGCCTCCAATCCAGGTGAGGATAGCGACGTCTGCAACTAGAAGCCAGAAGAGAAATTGTGTGATAGGGCGGAAAGTTAAGCTTCGTTGTTTAGAGGTGTGAAGAATGGGCACGATTATTAAAACGAGAATTGAAAATAGGAGGGCGAGAACCCCCCCAAGTTTGTTAGGGATTGAGCGGAGGATGGCGTAGGCAAATAGAAAGTACCATTCGGGCTTGATGTGGGGTGGGGTGACTAAGGGGTTTGCAGGGGTGAAGTTGTCGGGGTCTCCGAGCAGGTTGGGGGAGAAAAGGGCTAGAGAGATGAGGGCAATTAAGAGGACTGCAAACCCTAACAGGTCTTTATAGGAGAAGTAGGGATGAAAGGAGATTTTGTCGGAGTCTGAGTTTAGACCCATGGGGTTGTTAGACCCGGTTTCGTGTAAAAAAATAAGGTGAACTATTGTTGCAGCCGCAATAATGAAGGGGAGGAGGAAGTGAAAGGCGAAAAAGCGAGTTAGGGTGGCGTTGTCTACGGAAAACCCCCCTCAGATTCATTGGACTAAAGAATTGCCGATGTAAGGGACTGCGGAAAGGAGGTTTGTGATGACGGTAGCGCCTCAGAATGACATTTGTCCTCACGGGAGGACGTAGCCCACGAAAGCTGTTATTATAGTTAAAAGGAGGAGGACTACTCCAATATTTCAGGTTTCTTTGTATAGGTAGGAGCCATAGTACAGGCCTCGGCCGATGTGAAGGTAAATACAAATGAAGAAGAAGGATGCGCCGTTAGCGTGCATATTTCGGATGAGTCAGCCGTAGTTGACGTCACGGCAGATGTGGGCAACGGAGGAGAAGGCGGTGGCGATGTCGGAGGTGTAGTGTATGGCTAGAAAGAGGCCTGTCAGGATTTGGGCGGCTAGACAGAGTCCTAGTAGAGACCCAAAGTTTCATCAAACGGAGATGTTTGAAGGAGCTGGGAGGTCAACTAGTGCGTCATTTGCGATTTTTAGGAGGGGATGGGTTTTTCGGAGGTTGGCCATTATTGTTTTTGTAGTTGAATAACAACGGTGGTTTTTCAAGTCATTAGTCCTGGTTAAAATCCTGGCAGAAACTATGGTATACATTATGTTTATATTTTTGTTAGGGCTGGTGCTGGGGCTTGCGGCGGTAGCCTCTAATCCCTCGCCGTATTTTGCGGCGTTGGGGTTGGTTGCGGTGGCAGGTCTGGGGTGTGGGGTATTGGTAGGGCATGGGGGGTCTTTTTTATCCTTAATCTTATTCTTGATTTATTTGGGAGGAATATTGGTAGTGTTTGCGTATTCGGCAGCGTTAGCTGCTGAGCCTTACCCGGAGGGCTGAGGGAGTTGGCCTGTTTTAGGGGTAATAATGGCTTATGTGTTAGGGGTGTGTGCGGCAGCGGGCTTGTTTTGAGGGGGGTGGTATGAAGGGGCTTGAGTTTCAGCTGATGAGTTTGCTGAGTTTTCGGTCTTTCGGGGGGACATTGGAGGGGTGGCTTTGATGTATTCGGTTGGTGGGGGTGTTTTAGTAATAGGGGCTTGAGTGTTGTTGTTAACGCTGTTTGTGGTGTTGGAGTTAACACGGGGGTTAGGTCGAGGGGCTCTTCGAGCTGTTTAATAAAGCAATAGTAGAAGAGCTAGACCGAAGGTGAAGAAGAAGAGGGAGAGATAGGTTTTGATTATTCCTTGTTGAATATTATTGGTTGTTGTAATTAAAGGGAGGCTGAGGGAGGCAGTTGCTTTTGGGCCAATTTTCTCTAGTCATGTCTGGTCAACTGTTTGGGAGGCGACGGTTTGTCCTAAAACTAGGTTTAGTTTGGGGGTGAGGCGATGGATGATTATTGGGAAAAATCCTAATATATTAGAAAAATGGTGGGGAGAGAGCTTTGGGGTTGGTTTGTACTGTTTGTTGGTTAGGGAAGCAAGCTCTAGTGCGGTAAGAAGGCCCATAATAGTTACTATTAGAGCGGCAGCTTTGAGGAGAAAGGGTATAGACATAACTGGTGTTTTTAGGGGGGTTATGTTGGAGGTGATTAGGAGGCCGGCGATTACACTTCCTCAGGCTAGGCGTTTGATAGGATTAATTACTATTAAATTATTTTCGTTAATAGGGGAAAGTGGGTTGAAGCGGGGGTGTCCTATTGAGACAAAGAAAATAACTCGGAGGCTATAGACAGCGGTAAAGGAAGTGGCTAGGAGGGTGAGGAAGAGGGCTCAGGCGTTTAGGTAAGATGTGTTTAGGGCCTCAATAATGGCATCTTTTGAAAAGAAGCCTGCCAAGAAGGGGGTTCCAGTGAGAGCTAGACTTCCGATGGTCAAGCAGGAGGATGTAAAAGGGGTTAGGTAGTGTATGCCCCCCATTTTTCGGATGTCCTGCTCATCGTTTAGGCTATGAATAATGGAGCCTGAGCAGAGGAAAAGTATAGCTTTAAAGAATGCGTGAGTGCAGATGTGAAGGAAGGCAAGTTGGGGTTGGTTGAGTCCAATTGTAACTATTATTAGGCCTAGCTGACTTGATGTTGAGAAAGCAACGATTTTTTTAATGTCATTTTGGGTGAGGGCGCAGGTGGCAGTAAAAAGTGTGGTGAGGGCCCCTAAGCAAAGACAAATAGTTAGGGCAGTTTGGTTGTTTTCTAGCATTGGGCTTAAACGGATGAGGAGAAAAATACCTGCTACGACTATGGTGCTTGAATGTAGTAGGGCAGAGACCGGTGTAGGACCTTCTATGGCAGAAGGAAGCCATGGGTGGAGGCCGAATTGGGCGGACTTGCCAGTGGCAGCAATAATGAGTCCAATAAGCGGGTAGGTTAGGTCAAAGTCTTTGGAGAGTGTAAATATTTGTTGTATTTCTCAAGAGTTAAGGGAGGTCGCAATTCAAGCTATAGCAAAAATTAAGCCAATATCCCCGACGCGGTTGTAGACTACTGCTTGGAGGGCAGCGGTGTTAGCGTCGGTGCGGCCATATCATCAGCCGATAAGAAGAAAAGACATAATCCCAACCCCCTCCCAGCCGATAAATAGTTGGAATATATTGTTTGCGGTTACAAGAATGATTATGGCAATGAGGAAAATTAATAAGTACTTAAAGAATCGGTTTATGTACGGGTCGGCGTGTATATACCATGAGGCAAATTCTAGGATAGACCACGTGACATAAAGGGCGACGGGGGTAAAGATGATTGAGTAGATATCAAACTTGAGGCTGATGTGGATATCAAAGGTGTGGGTGTTTATTCAAGTTCAGCTGGTAATAACTGTTTCTGCGCCTTCATTGAGGAAAAGACAGAGAGGAAGAATGCTAGTAAAGAAGGCTCATTTTACTGCTGTTTTGACTTGGGCTAGGGCTCAGTCGGGGGGAAGGGGGCGGGGAGAGAAGGAGGAAAGGACGGGAAACATAAGAAGTAAAAAAATGAGGATTAGGCTGGTGGTTATTATGGTGGGGGTGAGGTGCATAGCTGCTACTTGGATTTGCACCAAGAGTTTTTGGTTCCTAAGACCAACGGATGAGCTGTTATCCTTTAGAAGCGGGGCGAGTGAGCTCAGGAGTTTAACCCAAGGGGCAAAAATTAGCAGTTTTTGTTGTTACTAACCTCTCTCGGTGGATAAGGGGATTTTAACCTCTGTTTTTAGAATCACAATCTAGTGTTTTTGTTAAACTATATCTACAGGCGGTCCAACCTCAGATTAATTCGGGCTTGGAGATTAGAAGAATTAGGGGAAGGAGATGGAGGGCTAGAAGTAGGTGTTCTCGGGAGTATGTTGGGTCGAGGGAAATAATATGTGCTGGTAGGGGCCCTCGTTGTGTCATGAGGAATATATATAGGGAGTAGCCTGCAGTAATTAGGGTCCCAGCCCCTGTAAGTGCAATCGTTCATCAGGATCAATGGAATAGGGAGGTAATAATTATTAGCTCCCCTATTAAGTTTGGAAGAGGGGGAAGGGCGAGGTTTGCAAGACTGGCAATAAATCATCATGCGGTTATTAGGGGTAAAACCAGTTGAAGGCCTCGGGCTAAAACTATAGTCCGGCTATGTGTCCGTTCGTAATTTGTATTAGCTAGACAGAAGAGGGCGGAGGAAGTCAGGCCGTGTGCAATTATTAGAATGAGGGAGCCTGTAAAGCCTCAGGGAGTTTGGATTAGAATGCCTGCTGCTACGAGGCCTATGTGGCTTACTGAGGAGTAAGCAATTAGCGACTTTAAATCTGTCTGGCGGAGACAGATGGAGCCTGTTATAATTACCCCTCAGAGGGCAAAAATAATAAAAGGGTAGCTGAGTTCTTTGGTAAGGGGTTCTAGTATAATTATTATTCGTATTATTCCGTAGCCCCCTAGTTTTAGTAAAACTGCGGCTAGTACTATGGAGCCGGCGATTGGGGCCTCAACGTGTGCTTTGGGAAGTCAAAGGTGGGCCCCATAGAGGGGCATTTTTACTAGAAAGGCGAGTAAGCAGCCGGCTCACCATAGTTTGTCGGCAAAAGAGGAAAGTTGTACGGAAGGGGCATATTGTAGTGTTAGGAGGGACAGGGTACCAGTGCTGTTTTGGAGAAGTAAAAGGGCCACGAGTAGTGGGAGGGAGCCTGCTAATGTATAAAACAGAAAATAAGTGCCCGCGTTTAGTCGTTCTGTCTGGTTTCCTCAACGCGTAATAATTACTAGGGTTGGAATGAGGGTGGCTTCAAACATAATATAAAACATAATTACTTCGGTTGCACTGAAGGCTATGATGAGGAAGATTTGTAGGGATGTAAGGAGAGTGATGTAGGTGCGCTGGCGGGAGAGGGGCTCATACGCTGTGTGATTTTGACTTGCAAGGATTATTAGGGGAAGAAGTCAGCAGGTTAGTGCGAGGAGGGGGGTGGAAAGGGGGTCAGTTGCCATGTAAGGGCTGAGGAAGGACCAGCCTGATTCTGCGGAGGATTTTAGCCAGGTTAAGCTAATGAAGGAAATAGTTAAACTGTAGGAAAGGGAGGCGGATCAGAGGTGTTTGGCTGGGATGGCTCAGATAGTTGGGATAAGCATAATAGTGGGGAGGAGAATTTTTAGCATTGTAGAAGGTTTAGGCTTTGGAGTCGGTCTGTGCCGTGGGTGCGGGCAGTGGCAACGAGTAGTGCGAGACCGGCGCCTGCTTCACAGGCTGAAAAAGCGAGGAGAAGTATGGGGGAGGCTGAAAAGCTAGCGGAGTTAAGTTGTAGGGCTCATGTGGCGAGGGCAATGAAGAGTGAGAGTATTATGCCTTCTAGACATAGAAGAGCGGAAAGAAGGTGGGTTCGGTGAAATGCTAGGCCTGCTAGGCCCAGAAGAAAGGTCGAGGAGAAGGCGAAGTGTGTAGGGGTCATTAGACGGTTATGGACTTTAACCACAAGCTCTTGAGCCGAAATCAAGGGTTTTTCTTAAACTAACAGCCTATTCAGCCCACTCTAGGCCGCCTTGAACTCATTCATAAATTAGGCCGAGGGTTAGTAAGATAAGAACAGCGAAGGCTCAGGTGAATGTTATGAGAGGAGAGGAGAGCTGATCCCCTCAGGGGAGGGGGAGGAGGAGGGCAATTTCTAGGTCAAACAGGAGGAAGAGGATTGCAACAAGGAAGAAGCGAAGGGAAAAAGGCAGGCGAGCGGATCCTAGGGGGTCGAAGCCACATTCGTAGGGGGAAAGTTTTTCATGGTCGGGGGTAATTTGGGGGAGTCAAAAGGAGATAATAGCGAGGGTAGTAGAGAGGGTAATAGAAATAATGAGTATTGTTGTGACTAGGTTCATTATCTTTCCTTGGGGTTTAACCAAGACTAAGCGATTGGAAGTCACGTGTACTAGCTTTAATACTAGAAAGATATGAGCCTCATCAGTAAATTGAGATGTATAGGAATAGTCAAACAACGTCTACGAAGTGTCAGTATCAGGCAGCTGCTTCGAAACCAAAGTGGTGGTCAGATGTAAAATGATATAGGACTTGTCGCAGAAGGCAGATGGCCAGGAAGGTAGAGCCAATAATTACGTGAAGCCCATGGAAGCCGGTTGCCACGAAGAAGGTGGAGCCATATACTCCGTCTGCAATTGTAAAAGGGGCTTCGTAGTACTCTATGGCTTGAAGAAAGGTAAAATAGAAGCCTAGGAGGATGGTCAGGGCGAGGGACTGGATTGCTTCTTTTCGGTGGCCTTCTATGATGCTGTGGTGTGCTCAGGTGACTGTAACCCCTGAGGCTAGCAGGACGGCTGTGTTGAGTAATGGCACTTCAAAGGGGTCTAGAGGGGTAATGCCGGTAGGGGGCCAGCAACCTCCTAGCTCCGGTGTGGGGGCAAGACTGGCGTGATAGAAGGCTCAGAAGAAACCTAGAAAGAAGAAAACTTCTGAGGTAATAAAGAGGATTATTCCGTATCGGAGGCCTTTTTGGACAGGAGGGGTGTGGTGTCCTTGAAATGTTCCCTCTCGGATGATGTCTCGTCATCACTGGTACATAGTCAGGAGGAGTAGAATTAGGCCTAGGGCCAACAGGGTTATATCATGAAAGTGTATTCAGATTGCTAAACCGGAGGTTAGGAGAAGGGCGCCTACTGCGCCTGTTAGAGGTCAGGGGCTGGGGTCAACTATGTGATATGCGTGTACTTGATGGGCCATTAAACGTTTTCTTGTAGATAGAGGCTTAAGAGAAGAACAAAAACATAGGCTTGAATCATGGCTACTGCGACTTCCAGGAGGGTCAGGAGAAATAGCAGTACTGCGGTAAGAATTGCCACTGTAGGTATAAGGGGGAGCAGAACGAAGGCAGCGGTGGCAATGAGTTGGATTAAAAGGTGACCAGCTGTGAGGTTTGCGGTCAATCGGACCCCTAGTGCAAGGGGGCGGATAAACAGGCTAATTGTTTCGATAATAATTAGCACGGGGATCAGGAGTGTGGGGGTACCTTCTGGCAATAGGTGTCCTAGGGCATGGGTGGGCTGGTTTCGCATGCCAAGAATAACTGTTGCAAGTCAGAGGGGAACAGCAAAGGCCATGTTGAGGGAGAGTTGTGTTGTGGGGGTAAAGGTATAGGGAAGGAGCCCAAGCATGTTTAAGGTAATAAGAAATAGTATAAGGGAGGCGAGAAGGGTGGCTCATTTATGCCCTCCTAAACTTAGGGGTTGGAAGATTTGTTGGGTAAAACGGTTAATAAGTCATCCCTGGAGTGTGATGAGGCGGTTGTTTAGTCAACGGGGGGTGGGCTTAGGGTAGAGAATTCAGGGCAAGCTGAGGGCAAGAGCAATTAGGGGAATTCCCAGGTATGTGGGGCTCATAAATTGATCGAAAAAGCTTAATGTCATGGTCAGCTTCAGGGCTCTGTTTTGGGTTTTTCTGTGCTTTGGAGAGTGGGGTCATTTGGGAAAGTGTGTGCTAGGACTTTTGGGGGAATGACCGTCAAAAAGACTAATCAGGAGAACACTAGAATGGCAAATCAGGGTGCGGGGTTAAGTTGTGGCATTTCGCTAGGGGTGGGCGGGGGTCACCAGTCTTTAGCTTAAAAGGCTAACGCTATTCCCTATTTAGCTTCTTAGCGAAGCGTCTTCAAGTATTAAAGAGGATCAGTTTTCAAAGTGTTCTAGCGGAACTGCCTCTACTACGATAGGTATAAAGCTGTGGTTAGCACCACAAATTTCAGAGCATTGGCCATAAAAGACTCCTGGGCGGGATGCGATGAATGCTGTTTGGTTTAGGCGCCCAGGGACGGCGTCTATTTTTACCCCCAGGCTTGGGACGGCTCAGGCGTGGAGTACGTCCTCGGCAGAAATTAGAATTCGAATGGGGGATTCGACTGGAACTACTATTCGGTGGTCTGCTTCCAGAAGACGAAACTGACCGGGGGCTAGGTCTTGTGTGGGAATTATATACGAGTCGAAGCCGAGGTCCTCATAATCAGTATACTCATAACTTCAGTATCATTGGTGGCCTATAGCTTTGATTGTGAGGTGCGGGTCATTAATCTCGTCTATAAGATAGAGAATGCGTAAGGAGGGGAGGGCGATAAGAATTAGAATAATAGCTGGGAGCAGGGTTCAAATGATTTCGATTTCTTGAGAGTCTAGAATAAACTTGTTAGTTAGCTTAGTTGTTACCATGGCCACAATAATATAAAGCACGAGGGTGCTAATCAGGAAGACAATTATTAAGGCGTGGTCGTGGAAGTGAAGGAGTTCTTCTATTACAGGTGAAGCTGCGTCTTGGAAACCTAGTTGAGAGGGATGTGCCATTGTTGTAAGACACGCGGGGCTTAAACTCGCAATTTTGCCTTGACAAGGCAATGTAATAATCACTTTTACTAGTGTCTTATGAAGAAAGTGACAGAGTGGTTATGTGACTGGCTTGAAACCAGTTTATGGGGGTTCAATTCCTCCCTTTCTCGTTAGTGGGGTTTTGAGGGGGCGGGAGCAGGTTTTTCGTAGTCCAGTCAAGTTTGTTGAACTTGGACAAAGGCGGGCTCTTCGAAGGTGTGGTAAGGAGGGGGGCAGCCGTGAAGTCATTCTACGTTTGTTGCTGTGAGTTCCACTGATAAAACTTCTCGTTTAGCGGCGAATGCTTCTCAAATAATAAATAAAAACATAATTACTGCGACCAGGGAAACTATTGAGCCAATTGAAGAGACTGAGTTTCAAAGGGCGTAGGCGTCGGGGTAGTCTGAGTATCGGCGAGGCATTCCCGCTAGGCCTAGGAAGTGCTGTGGGAAGAAAGTAAGGTTTACACCAGCAAATATGACCCCAAAGTGAATTTTAGTCCAGGTGTCGTGCAGTGTGTACCCTGAAAACAGAGGAAATCAGTGAACAAATCCAGCAACGATGGCGAATACGGCCCCTATTGAGAGGACATAATGGAAATGGGCAACAACATAATATGTGTCGTGAAGCATAATATCTAGGGATGAGTTGGCTAGTACAATTCCGGTCAACCCTCCCACTGTAAATAGGAAGATGAAGCCTAGGGCCCATAAGAGAGGGGTTTCTCATTTAATTGAGCCGCCGTGTAGGGTGGCTAACCAGCTGAAGACTTTTACTCCGGTTGGGATGGCAATAATTATTGTGGCGGAAGTAAAGTAAGCTCGTGTGTCTACGTCTATTCCTACAGTAAACATGTGGTGGGCCCACACAATAAATCCTAGGAGACCGATGGCCATTATGGCTCAGACTATTCCCATGTATCCGAAGGGTTCTTTTTTGCCTGCATAATACGCAACAATATGTGAGATTATACCAAACCCTGGAAGGATTAAAATATAAACTTCAGGGTGACCAAAGAATCAGAATAGGTGTTGGTAAAGGATGGGGTCTCCGCCTCCGGCAGGGTCAAAGAAGGTTGTATTGAGGTTGCGGTCTGTAAGAAGTATTGTGATGCCGGCGGCAAGAACGGGCAGGGAAAGTAAAAGCAATACGGCAGTAATTAAGACCGATCACACAAAGAGAGGTGTTTGGTACTGAGAAATGGCAGGGGGCTTCATGTTAATAATTGTTGTAATAAAGTTGATTGCCCCAAGAATAGAGGACACCCCGGCCAGATGGAGGGAGAAAATGGTTAAATCGACAGAAGGCCCTGCGTGGGCGAGATTACCTGAAAGCGGGGGGTAAACAGTTCAACCTGTGCCGGCCCCCGCTTCAACCCCAGAGGAGGCAAGGAGAAGGAGAAACGAGGGGGGAAGGAGTCAGAAGCTCATATTATTTATTCGAGGGAAGGCTATGTCTGGTGCACCGATCATAAGGGGCACCAGTCAGTTTCCGAAGCCTCCAATCATGATTGGCATTACTATAAAGAAAATTATTACAAAAGCATGTGCTGTAACAATTACATTATAAATCTGGTCGTCTCCGAGGAGCGCGCCGGGCTGGCTTAATTCTGCCCGAATTAGGAGGCTAAGTGCGGTTCCCACTATTCCGGCCCAAGCACCAAATACTAGATAAAGGGTGCCGATATCTTTGTGATTAGTTGAGAAGAATCAACGTGTGATTGCCACAGGTAAGATGGCTGAGCGTCAAGCGGTGGATTGTAGCCCCATGAACAGAGGTTCAAGTCCTCTTCTTATCAAGCCCCGAGGTGTTTTACATGTCAGATTGCAAATCCGAAGTGGCAGGTTAGAGCCTGCCGGGGCTTTCCCCCGCCCTTTTAGAGGCGGGCGGGGGAAAGGTTAGACAGATGCTTGTTGGTTTGAGCGCTTAGCTGTTAACTAAGAGTTTGTAGGATCGAGGCCTTCCTGTCTAGTAAGGCTTTAGCTTAATTAAAGTGTCTGTTTTGCATACAGAAGATGTGGGTTAGTATCCTGCAAGTTTTAGCAGGGGCTGGGAGATTTTCACTCCCGCTTAGGGCTTTGAAGGCCCTTGGTCTGGATGCTATCCTAAGCCCCTAGGGGGTTAATAAGGCCAAGATGGCAGGGGTGAGAGGGAGGAGGCAGATTGTTATTGCAGTTGAAGTGGCGAGAGGGTATGTTAGCTGGGTGGTAGGAAAGCGTCAGGGGGCTGTGCTTGTAAGACTGTTGGGGGAGATAGTAAGGGACATTGCGTAAGAGAGGCGGAGATAAAAGTATAGGCTAATAAGGGCGGAGAGGGCTGCTAGGGTTGCGGTGGGAGCGAGCCCTTGTTTGGTTAATTCCTGGAGGATTAGTCATTTTGGTATAAAGCCTGTAAGAGGGGGGAGGCCTCCTAGGGAGAGGAGAATGAGGGGAGCAAGAGCTGTTAGAGTGGGGGCTTTTGTTCAGGATGTAGAAAGAGTGTTAATGTTTGTGGACTTGCTGAGTTTAAATACGAGGAATGTTGAGAATGTTATAATGAAGTAGGTTAGAAGGGTAAGGAGTGTAAGGGAGGGGGAGAATTGTAGAATGAGGATTATTCAGCCCAGATGGGCGATTGATGAGTATGCAAGAATTTTGCGGAGCTGTGTTTGGTTTAATCCCCCCCAGCCTCCGACAAGGGTAGAAGTAAGGCCTAAAATGATGAGGAGTGTTGAGTTTGAGGGTTGAATCTGAAGAATTAGGGCGAAGGGGGCAAGTTTTTGTCAGGTTGAAAGAACTAGGCCCGTGGTGAGATCCAGCCCTTGTAAAACTTCTGGGAGTCAGGCATGGAGGGGGGCTAGGCCAATTTTGAGGGCGAGGGCGAGGGTAATTATGGTGCTTGGGAGGGGGTGTGTAATTTGTTGAATTTCTCATTGGCCTGTTAGTCAGGCGTTGGTGACGCTTGCAAATAGGAGGGTAGCTGCGGCAGCAGCTTGGGTTAAAAAGTATTTGGTTGTGGCTTCGATTGCGCGGGGGTGGTGGTGTTGGGCTATTAGGGGAATAATGGCTAGTGTGTTCATTTCAAGACCTATTCAGGCGAGAAGTCAGTGGGTGCTAGCAAATGTAATTGTGGTGCCGAGGCCTAGGCCAAAGAGAAGAATGGCTAAGATGTAAGGATTCATTAGTGAAGGAAGGAGTTTAACCAACATGTTTGGGGTATGGGCCCAAAAGCTTATTTAGCTGACTTTACTAGGAAGTGGTGTAGTGGAAGCACTAAGAGTTTTGATCTCTTCAGGTAGGGTTCGAGCCCCTTCTTTCTAAGGAGTTGGAGGGAATTTAACCCTCATGATTCACTCTATCAAAGTGGCCCTTTATTTCAGGCACAGCTCCGGGCTATAGTTGCGGGGGTAGCCCTATTAGTGCGATTGGAAGGGAGAGGTGCCAAATTACCAGGGCAAGGGTCAATGGTAAAAAATTTTTTCAAATGAGGTGTATAAGTTGATCATAACGAAATCGGGGGTAGGAAGCACGAACCCACAGGAAGAGGACGGAGAGAAGGGTAGCTTTTATTATAAGATTTGTTGTTGTGATTTCAGGGGCTATATGTAAGACGGAGGCGCCAAGAAAGAGGGTTGCAGAGAGGGTGTTTATTAGGAGAATATTGGCGTATTCGGCGAGGAAAAAGAGGGCGAAAGGGCCTCCTGCGTACTCCACATTAAAGCCGGATACGAGTTCAGATTCCCCTTCTGTGAGATCGAAAGGGGCTCGATTAGTCTCTGCAAGGGTGGAAATGTACCATATAGCGGCTAAAGGTCAGGCGGGGAGAATAAGCCAGACACTTTCTTGGGCTACGCTAAATGTCTGTAGGGTGAAGCCCCCAGTAAAAAGAATAGCATTTAGAAGAATTAGCCCTAGGCTGACTTCGTAGGAAATGGTTTGTGCGACGGCTCGGAGGGCCCCGATTAAGGCGTATTTTGAATTAGAGGCTCACCCAGAGCCTAGAATAGAGTAAACTGCGAGGCTAGAGAGGGCCAGAAGAAAAAGGATGCCAAGGTTGAGGTCTGCCATGGGGAAGGGAAGGGGCATGGGAGTTCAGAGGGTAAGTGCCAGGGTGAGGGCTAGTATTGGGGTAAAAAGAAAAAGGATGGGGGAGGAAGTGGAGGGCCGGACGGGCTCTTTTAAAAAAAGTTTTAGTCCGTCTGCAATTGGTTGGAGGAGGCCGTAGGGCCCTACAACGTTTGGGCCTTTTCGTAATTGTATGTAGCCGAGGACTTTTCGTTCGACGAGGGTAAGGAGAGCAACGGCTAGAAGAACGAACACGATGAGGATTAGGGGGTTGAGGACGGAGGTAACTAGTGTTGAGAGCATAGTTAAAGGGAGGACTTGAACCTCCGTGGAAAGGGCTTAGGTCTTTTGCAGTGTCCGGGCTCTGCCACTTTAACAAGCCATTCTCTATGGCTAGGGGGCACGCCCTTTTACCTATTTTAGTTGATTTCAATAGGTAAGGGGGAGGCATGTCGAGAACAGGGGCCTCTTCTTTTCGGTCCTTTCGTACTAGAAAAGATCGTAACATAGATAGAAACTGACCTGGGTTACTCCGGTCTGAACTCAGATCACGTAGGACTTTAATCGTTGAACAAACGAACCCTTAATAGCGGCTGCACCATTAGGATGTCCTGATCCAACATCGAGGTCGTAAACCCTCTTGTCGATATGGGCTCTAAAAGAGGATTGCGCTGTTATCCCTAGGGTAACTCGGTCCGTTGATCGGCTATGTGCCGGATCCAGTTGGTCAGAAGTTCTGTTGCTTGGAGTTGTTACTCTGGGTTGTGGGGGTAGTGTGCTCCCGGTCCACATGGGGGTTTTTTGTTTCCCCGCGGTCGCCCCAACCAAAGACATTAGAACAGGCACCAATCAGTTTTGTCCTTTATTTGGGGTGTTTAACATGGTCTGCTCTGGCGTCTAAAGCTCCATAGGGTCTTCTCGTCTTATGTTAGTATCCCCGCTTCTGCACGGGGAGATCAATTTTATTGACTGGAAAAAGGAGACAGTTAAGCCCTCGTTATGCCATTCATACAGGTCTTCATTTAAAAGACAAGTGATTGCGCTACCTTTGCACGGTCAAAATACCGCGGCCGTTAAACTTATAGTCACAGGGCAGGCGGGACCTCTTATAATTTAGGGCTCAAGAGGCGATGTTTTTGGTAAACAGGCGAGGCTTGTGTTTGCCGAGTTCCTTCTTTTTCTTTTAGTCTTTCCCGGCCTGCACACCAGTGTGGGGTTAACGGTGAGGGGCTAGGGGTTTTTCTTGTTGTTTATTTTTTGCCTAAGGCCCTCTTTGTTTTGGGGCCGTTAATGGTCGGTGAAGGGTTCGTTCCGAATTACACTTGTGCGGGGAGAGGTATATTCTCTTATTACTCATATTAGCATAAACGCTTCCATAATATTATGGAACGGCCTGGTAGGCTTAAGGGGGGTGAAATTGTATTATCTTTATTAGAAGGTTGGCTAGGTAATGCTTGAGCTTTAACGCTTTCTGGAGAGGTGGCTGCTTTTAGGCCCACTAGGGCATTGAACCTTTAAATTGGTATGATTTTTACCCTCCTGGGAAAGTTGTATTTTGTTTCAAAGGGGCTGTACCCCCTTTGACTAACTCCTTTAACTTCTTTTGTTCGGTGGGAAGGTATTAAACCAACTGGAATGAAGAATTTGAAGGGCTGAACTTTTATTCAGTTCTCAGGCAACCAGCTATAACTAGGCTCGGTAGGTCTATCACCTCTACTCGAAGTTCTTCCCACTCTTTTGCCACAGAGACGGGGTGGTCCTATAATTAGACTGCCTTGGAGTAGCTCGCTTAGTTTCGGGGTATCAAACTATAATTCTTTTTGCTTGAGGCTTTCTGGCTAAATCATGATGCAAAAGGTACGAGGGGCGGTCTCTGCTTTTTAGTGCTTTACTGAATTATTTCATTACTCTTTCAGCTTTCCCTTGCGGTACTTTCTCTGTTGCTCTTGGGTCCTTTTTCGTCGCCCGTACTAAGGTGGAAAAATGGTTTGTTGTTAGGAGGATGTGTATTTGGGGGTATGAATAGGGTGGGTTTGGGGTTGATGGGGGGGCTAGCTGTTGGGCGTCAGGGTGACCCGGTTTGCACGGGGGACTTCTCAGTGTAAGGGAGATGCTTTTCTAGCTTAGCTACACTCTGATTTTTCCAAGTGCACCTTCCGGTACACTTACCATGTTACGACTTGCCTCCCCTTTACCGGGAATATGAATTATTTATAGGGTGCTGTTGGCTTGGGGAGAGTGACGGGCGGTGTGTGCGCGCTTCAGGGCCGATTTCAGCGGAACGCTCTATTTTCTGCTTACTGCTAAATCCTCCTTCTAATGTACGTTTCATTACATTGTTCGTATTCCCTACAGTAGGGAATGTAGCCCATTTCTTCCCCCCTCATATGCTACACCTCGACCTGGCGTTTTGAGTTATGTTAGTTTTGCTTACTGTGGCTCCTTCATAGGGTAAGCTGACGACGGCGGTATATAGACGGGAATGACAAGAGAGGGTGAGGTTAAACGGGGGTTATCGGTTCTAGAACAGGCTCCTCTAGGTGGATCTAAAGCACCGCCAAGTCCTTTGGGTTTTAAGCTAGTGCTCGTAGTACCCGGGCGGATAGGGGATGTAAGGGGCTATCAAGGTTTAGGGCTGGGCATAGTGGGGTATCTAATCCCAGTTTGTTTCGCAGCTTTCGTGGGGTCGGGGGTATAAAGCCACTTTCGTAGTGGGGCTTCTTGCTCTCGGGTACGTATAACAGTTCTGAGGGCGTTCGGCTTTAGTTAAAGAACTTCCTAACCACTCTTTACGCCGATGTCTATCAACTTGAGCCGCTCGTATAACCGCGGTGGCTGGCACGAGTTTTACCGGCTCTCTTGGCTTTAACTAAGTCAAGTTTTCACTTATGGCTTAATGTCTATCACTGCTGAGTTCCCTTGAGGGTGTGGCTAAGCAAGGTGTCATGGGCTGGTGGGGAGTGTGCCTGATACCGGCTCCTTGTTTTCGGGCAGAAAACTGTGGGCATTCTCACAGGGAGGCGGAGACTTGCATGTGTAAATCTAGCCAAAGCTGATAGTAAAGTCAGGACCAAGCCTTTGTGCTTACGAGGCCTTTCTAGGGTCTGTCTTAACATCTTCAGTGTTATGCTTTAGTTAAGCTACGCTAGC